TAACCAACCAAAGTTAGCTTCAGTCATTATATATTGAACAGAAGCAAAAGCTTCAGTAACGGTCGGACGATAATAAAAAGTCATAGCAAATCCCGTTGCTACTTGGACTAAAAAACAAGTAAGTGTAATTCCTCCTAAACAATAAAATATATTCACATGAGGCGGAACATATTTACTGGTTATATCATCAGCAATCGCCTGAATTTCAAGACGTTCTTCGAACCAATCATAGACTTTATTGAGATAGGTAAACCAACGGACCCCCCCTGAGAACCGTATATGAGAATTTCATCTCGTACGGCTCAAACAAAAATACCCAAATACTGCTTGTAACGAAAACAGATATGTGTAATAGAAAGTTTGAAATTTCTTTATTGAATCCTATGATTCTAATTTTCTTTGACGATAATAAAAAATAGAGATCCGAAAGTTATTCTTTTTGGTTATAATGCTAAAATATCAAGTCGGCTCCCTCGTCTTTATCTTAATCTTTTAAGGCCTCTTGAATATTCTACTATTTACTTCATTTTTTTATTGTGTATAATGTGATTTTACTGTTGTCTTCTTTATTATTATTGAATTTTTATTATTGATAGTAATTCTCTTGTTAGGACCATATGAATCAATTAAAAAAACATCAGATTCATACTATAACCACGATGATTCAAAAAAACCTTAAATCGAAGTCCAAAAATTCCCTGAGTAAGAACTGTTGGATCATCACTTATTCAATGAATAGATATAATGAAAAAAATTCAAGGAAACGTTTATCCTTTGATCAAAATAAAGATAAGCTCCGGAAGCTTTAAAGAATGAAAATTATTCCATTTATTTTTACAACTCTTTGAAAAGTTTTTTAAGTCCGGTTGCGAGGTCTAAATAGTTAGTATGAATCATAGTTCTAATATTTTTAGAATCCATTTTCTATATTCCGTGTTCCAGATACTAGAATAAATATCTGACGGGATAAAACCATCTCTATCAAGATGACAGATCGATTTTATGTTCTGTACTTTCAATAGGATCAATTAAAACAAGCCACACACTCATATTCCGGAAATACAGAAACAAAGAAATTCCACGATCAAACTACCAAATCAAAATGGAATAGGCTAACAAACAATAAGAAACCAAAATGCTTAAGTTTCCTTTCTATTGAAAAACGAATTACCCGATTCTTGTGAATCTAATTCATAGAAATACCGTCGAGTAAAATGGACGAATTATAAATCTCCAAAATAATAGATAGAAATATCGCAAATAGGGCCATTGCAACACCCATCAAAGGAGTAGTTCCCCACCCCGGAGCTACTTTACCATATTCTGAATTTAAAGGTTTCAATAAATCCCCTACAACAGTTCGTCTTGGACCAGATCTAGAATTATCCTCAACGGTTTGCGTAGCCATAAATACTATTTTTTATTCATTTAGATCTGTTGACTTTGTATACCATTTCGCTGTAAATATAAGGATCTTATCCTATAGATCTATTGTGATCTTGAAACTTTAGAATTATAATAATGGAAACAGCAACCCTAATTGCCATCTCTATATCTGGTTTACTTGTAAGTTTTACTGGGTATGCCTTATATACTGCCTTTGGGCAACCCTCGCAACAACTAAGAGATCCATTTGAAGAACATGGGGACTAGTTGAAGTAATGAGCCCTCCATATTGAGGGCTCATTACTTCCATTAAGATAATAAAAAATTATTTAACCTTTTTTCGTCGGAACTTTAGGGGGTTCTCTAAAAAAGATAGCGAAAAAAATAATTCCTAAAGTCGAGACTAAGAGGAATGTATAAACCAATGCTTCCATAGATTTGATTGTGGTTTACAATTATAGCTTTCATACCTGTTTATTGGGGCTCATTTCCCAACAAAAAAAAAAAAAAGAGTAACTGCAATGATTGAAATAAAGATTTATCTAGTTTTCTATGTAAAATTAAAAATCATAAAAAAAGTCGAAAAAGAACAAAAGAATGTTAGACTACCTGTTTTTTTGTAGTTGGATCTCCAAGTTTTTGGAATGCTCCAAATTCTACTTGAGCGTCTAAATCTGGGTCGATACCAGCAAAAACATCTCTGAACAAAGTTCTAGCACCATGCCAAATGTGCCCGAAAAAGAATAGCAGAGCAAATGAAGCATGTCCAAAAGTAAACCAACCCCTGGGACTGCTACGAAAAACACCATCTGATTTCAAAGTAGCACGATCTAATTCAAAAATTTCACCCAATTGAGCACGTCTAGCATATTTTTTCACAGTAGCGGGATCGCTATAACTGACTCCATTAAGCTCGCCACCATAGAACTCAACAATTACACCTACTTGTTCGACACTGTATTTGGATTCTGCCCTTCGAAAAGGAACATCCGCCCTAACAATTCCGTCCCCATCTACCAAAACAACCGGAAATGTTTCAAAAAAAGTAGGCATACGACGTACAAAAAGTTCATGCCCCTCTTTATCTCTAAAGACAGGATGTCCTAACCAACCAACGGCTATTCCATCTCCATTGTCCATTGAACCTGCTCTAAATAACCCCCCTTTTGCTGGATTATTTCCGATATAATCATAAAAAGCTAATTTTTCGGGAATTTTAGACCAAGCTTCTGACAAACTTTGATTTTCGGCTAATCCAGCACCAACTCTTCGATATATTTCTTGCTGGAAGTATCCCTGATCCCATTGATAGCGAGTAGGACCAAATAATTCAATGGGGGTTGTTGCTGAACCATACCACATAGTTCCAGCAACGACAAAAGCTGCAAAAAAGACAGCAGCAATACTGCTGGAAAGGACAGTTTCAATATTTCCCATCCGTAATCCTTTATATAGACGTTGGGGTGGACGCACACTAAGATGGAAAAGACCCGCTAATATGCCCAACGTTCCTGCTGCAATATGATGAGAAGCTACCCCCCCCGGAACAAAAGGATCAAAACCCTCCACGCCCCATGCGGGATTTACGGATTGTATCCTTCCAGTTAGTCCATAAGGATCGGACACCCATATTCCAGGTCCATACAATCCTGTTACATGAAATGCGCCAAAACCAAAACAAGCCACCCCTGCAAGAAATAAATGAATTCCAAAAATTTTGGGCAAATCTAAAGAAGGTTTTCCAGTACGTTCATCACAAAAGATTTCCAGATCCCAATAAACCCAATGCCAAATAGCCGCTAAAAAGCACAAGCCCGAAAACACAATATGTGCTCCGGCCACACCTTCGTAACTCCAAATACCCGGATTCGTTATAGTCCCTCCTGTGATATTCCAACCGCCCCACGAATTGGTTATTCCTAAACGAGTCATGAAAGGTATAACGAACATACCCTGTCTCCACATTGGGTCAAGAACAGGGTCAGAGGGATCAAAAACTGCTAATTCATATAGAGCCATCGAACCGGCCCAACCAGCAACCAGCGCTGTGTGCATTATATGAACAGAAAGCAAACGGCCTGGATCATTTAATACAACAGTATGAACACGATACCAAGGTAAACCCATGAAAATACCTCTTATATCAACAAAAAATAGACACTATGTAACTTTATTGCACTTGAAAAATGGATATTATGGACTCTAGCCTTTCATTAGATTTTCTCGTAAAATGGAACAATCATATTTGTAGAAATAAAAAGAAACAGATTTATTCTATACCCGATAAGTAACAATACGCAATGGTGGGGAGACGAGAGGGGTTTACAATTTTCTCTATGAATATTTAAATAAGTAAATACAGACATACTCACTTATCACCCCAATGACCCATTCGTAACAACTTTACTTTATTTAGTATTCCTAAAAAAAAATGCAATATAATAAAAGTAAATAATTTTTAACACGATAAGCTAATTCTTACGTTTCCACACTAAAGTTAGATATATTATTTTATTATTTCTCCATTTTATGCCCATTGGTGTTCCAAGAGTACCCTTTCGAAGCCCTGGGGACGAAGATGCATCTTGGGTTGATATATAGTGCGACTTGTCAGATATAGTAGGTCATATGGGATTTCCCCGTTTTCTCCCCCGATCGAGATATCCTCTCTTTCACCCCCAAAAGAAGAATGATGGAATCATAAAAAATTTGGAGCGTGAAGTGTAATGAAGTACAATTCTATCAATTTTTTTATTTTTAGAGGGGGTATCCAGATTATTACTCGAAATTTTGAATAATTTATGGTTGGCTTGATTGAACCAATAAAATAAAGTACCCAGGCTCTGTTTAGAAAAAACCAATTGGTAATATATCTACGATCACCACTTCTATCATATCCATATATTTTACAGAAAACATTAAATAAGAAATTCAGAAAAGGAAGAAGTGATAACAAAAATACGTAGTATTGTAATATTTGTCCTATATGTGCAAATCCAAATCGGGCAGATCTTTACTCAGAGTAGAAAAGAAACCTAAAAGAATTGAAAAAGTCCATTCAGAAACAAGAAAATTACATTGTGATTGGGCTTCGATCTCAATGAAAGCAATACATCAATGAGAAGATAGTTCAATAAATTGAGTATATTATTCTTTTTTTCTTTAAAAGTTCGAAGAAGTCCATTATGAAAAGAGAAAGAGGTTTAAAATCGACACATTGATTCCTTTTTTGCTTATATGATTTTCGGTGAACTGTATGCATCAAAAGGTGCATGTACGGCTCTTAAGGAAAAAAATGGAATCCTAATCAATCGACTTTATCGAGAAAGATTACTTTTTTTAGGTCAAGAGGTTGATAGTGAAATATCGAATCAACTAATTAGTCTTATGGTATATCTTAGTATAGAGGAAGAGAATAAAGATTTGTATTTGTTTATAAATTCTCCGGGGGGGTGGGTAATACCCGGAATAGCTATTTATGATACTATGCAATTTGTACAACCAGATGTACAAACAGTATGTATGGGATTAGCCGCTTCAATGGGATCCTTTCTTTTGGCAGGAGGAGAAATTACCAAACGTTTAGCATTCCCTCACGCTTGGCGCCAATGATTCTTTTATTTGAGAATATATATAAAGACTATACCTTCGCCATAAAAACAGTTAAGAAAAACATTTTATAAGTAATAATAGCATGGTATTGTGAATTCCATATGCAAATTTTAGTTTTTCAAAAAATTCGATTATATATAGAAAGAGTAGTATGAAAAAGAGGGTATTTACAATTTTATCTGATCTATCAGGAACCTAGTTTAATTTTAGTGTCACATACTTTTTTGTTTTTTTTCATACCAGAAAACTTTTAACAATTTTTATTTTAATTAGAAGAAAACATAACATATGAAAAAAAAGAAACTTTCGGATTGTTGAATAACAAAATGATATAAAAAACAACGGAACCATCGTAGTATTTTTAATTAAATAGATTCAAAAAATAAAAAAGAAAGTTGGTTATTGTATTGTTTATTAGTTAAAGATCTGGATCCAAAAGACCCGGTAGATTTTGTACTTCTTTTTTCTTTGATGAAAAAAAAATAAATTCGTAAACGTAGAAAAAAATTCATCGAAGAAAATACTCTATCCAGAGTATAGGAAAAAAATGAATTGCAGGGATGGAAAAGCCGTATGCATCAATACGCAGAAAATGCTTGTACGGTTATTGAATATTATTTTTGCCCTTTTTTTTATTTTCTTATTTGTATTTATCCCTTTTACCTTTATTTGGGAATAAGGATAATCTTTACCAATATAGGATAAATCGTTATCAAAATATTTATCAAGATAAGGGAAATACTTATTAAATTATAAAATCAGGGTAATGATACACCAACCCGCTAGTTCTTTTTATGAGGCACAAACGGGAGAATTTATCCTGGAAGCGGAAGAGCTACTGAAAATGCGTGAAACTATCACAAGGGTTTATGTACAAAGAACAGGCAAACCTTTATGGGTTATATCCGAAGACATGGAAAGGGATGTTTTTATGTCAGCAGCAGAAGCCCAAGCTCACGGAATTGTAGATCTTGTAGCCGTTGAATAAAAAATAAGTGGCAAGGATTATTCTAAAAAAATACAGGATTTGAAATTTCATTTTTTAATCTTCTTACTTTAATTTTAATATAATATCTCTATTAGTTAATCTATTAATAGAATATAAGTAATATAGAATCTAAGTAATTCACGGTTAGGATAGATCTAAACCTGCTCATTATATATATATATTACGACTTACTATGCCAACTATGAAACAACTTATTAGAAACACAAGACAGCCAATCCGAAACGTCACAAAATCCCCAGCTCTTCGGGGATGCCCTCAGCGCCGAGGAACGTGTACTAGGGTGTATGTGCGACTCGTTCAGATCATATACTAAGAAGAAAAAACCAATTTCATTTTTTCAGTATTGTGGATCGGTTAAGATAGTGTGAATATAGTTTTCCCATTCAGACTATCTTAACTTATATATATACATTCTTTACATTCTTCTATCTTGTATCAAATTTATGGTTTCGATTGGTGCAAACCCAATAGTCTTAATTTACAATTTAAGATGAGAAGGACTTTCCCATCGGTAACAAAACAAATATAAAGTTACCCGTTAAGCGGAGAAAATACTATTTGAATTAAAGATAAAGTATGTCCTTAATGAATTAATTTTGATGGATTTTGGACGAACGGAATAAGAGGGTCAGCTACCCAGCAAATTTTCATAATTAAATACCGTTACTGTATAACTAGATTTCGTTGTGAAAAAATCTACTTACTAAACTAAATATTGGATGGGTAGAGCCAAAGAGTGTGAACTGTACAAGTTAACAATAACATTAATTAAATTAATATAAAATGAAAAGAAAGAAAGGCTCCGGTGTATAGAGAGGACCTGCCCGTTTCTAAAAAAAATCATAGAAACGATGGAACCCACTAATGTTTTATATATGTCCTATTTCATTTACTATTACTATGTTTTTTGATATCTAGTATCAATACAATTTTTTATTTTGAGGTTGAATATTTAGAAAAAAATATATATATATAAAATCGTGGTTAGGGAGGTTATAGTAGCAAGAGCCATTGGAATTTTTTTTTATACATTGGAAGAATCCATTTTTGTTATTAATAGACTAGGAAGAAGAAAAGAATAACTGAAAAATATAAAAGTTATTCATCAAAGTCTCAATTATTCAATGACCAGAATTAAACGAGGATATATAGCTCGGAAACGGAGGACAAAAATTCGTTTATTTACATCAAGCTTTCGAGGAGCTCATTCAAGACTTACTCGAACGATTACTCAACAGAAAATTAAAGCTTTGGTTTCGGCTCATCGGGATAGAGATAGGAAAAAAAGAGATTTTCGTGGTTTATGGATTAGTCGAATAAATGCAGTAATTCGCGGGAATCCTAAAGTATATTATATTTATAGTAATTTAGTATATAGTCTATACACGAAGCAATTGCTTCTTAATCGTAAAATAGTTGCACAAATAGCTATATTAAAAGAGAATTGTCTTTTTATGATTGCCAATGATATCATAAAAACCAAAAATCCCCTTAGACTTTACTCCGGGAAGGTATAGAATAGAAATTTGTGTATTTGGATAGCTTTATCATATGAATTTTTACCATATGATAAAGCTATCCAAATAAACAACCACGCTGAATAAAAAAAATTATTCTTTGTTACCTATTATCTTTTTTCTTACAACATAAAAACCCAAAATGAATTGTCGTAATTTTGAACAAAACATCAATCAATGTTTAATTCAAATCTCAATTCAAAATAAGATTTCGAATTATATTATTAATTTCTATATTTTTTTTTTCTGAAAGTAGTAGTTCTAGCGGTCGACTCGCTTTTTTCAAATTGTTTTTCATTATTAAGAAAAGGTAACGAAGATAAAATACGAGCTTGTTTTATAGCAATTGTTATTAATCGTTGTTGTTTTAAAGTCAATCTATTTACGCGTCTGGATAATATTTTTCCTTGTTCACTAATAAATCGACTAATTAAACCCATGTTTTTATAATCAATTCGGTCCCCCGATTGGATCGGGGGCAAACGCCTACGAAAAGATCGCTTGGATTTAATAAAGAGTCGCTTAGATTTTTCCATGGTTTATTTATCCCTATTCCAAAAATCACATTTATTACAAGAAATACAATAAAGGATTTGTTTTTTTATTCTGACTTTTCTTTTTTAATATAGGTTGTTATTTTTTTAATATATGTTGTTATATACTGATTAATTCAACTGTAAATTATAGAATACAGAGAGATCTATCTATATAGATACGAAAAATAGATCATTTTACATATTAAGTTCTTTGGTTCGAAGGGTAACACACAAGTGATCAATTTTATCTATTTCTTTATTTCTGCGTGAATTGTATGTTTGCAACAACGGGGACAAAATTTTCTCAATTCCAATCGACTAGGCGTATTGTGTCGATTCTTTTTAGTGATATATCTAGAAATACCCGTTGATTCCTTATTAACACTCTTTTTATCACAACCGGTACATTCCAAAATAACAATTACTCGGATATCTTTACCTTTGGCCATGAACCTCCTTTGGGTTTTTAATTCACTTAAATCTTTTGTTTTCGGATTCGAAGCTAAGAAAAAAACGAAAATCGAAATTAATAATTCGAAATCTAATTTTGAAATATTTCGTTCCAATTAAGATTAAGATTAATATAGTACAAAAATAATACAATGATCTCGAACTATATTTCGTTTCGAATTGCAATACAATTGCAATACAGTATTTTCGTTTTTTTAATTAAGTATTTTTTATGATATTGTTGCCCCCACCCTATCCATTCCATTTAAATTTATGCTTTCACTCTATTATTAATAGAAATGGAATTGAATTATTAATTCAATTCCATTGAAGCTTGGACGAGATCCCGAGTTTCACTCCGAATTTCAATGAGGCCAAATTAACCCTTATTCTTTCTCTTTCCTAACTTATTCTATTACAATTGTAAAAAAAAGAAGAAATAAAAGACGAAATAAAGAAGAGGAGATTAATTACATATTAATTACATATATTTAATACTTAATTGGATCTATAATCTTCTTCACCCCTTTCCGTGTCAATAACTAGAATGAAAAAAAAGGGAATATCAATGCATCTGGAAAAAAACGATTGATCTCTATCAAGAGACCCGCCAAAGCCCCGAACCATAGAGTACTTACTACTGGTGCCACGGAAAGATATGTTTTTAGATCTCGCATTTCAAATCCTCCTTTTTAAGTCTTTTTTCTATCTATAATTTATTTGAATTTAATATTCTTTTTTCTTATTCTAAAGAATATTAGTTATATTTCTTTAGAATCTTTTTTTTCTTTTTCATATTCTATTGTATATTATAATTATAGTATAGGAAACTGAAAAAACTGGCAGAAAATTAGAAAAATGATATATATATATATTATATATATCTATATATCAACAGATAAAAATGTGGAAAACAAGACAAAGATTCTTTACAATAACATTAGAAACAAAGGGAAAAGGGATGTAGCGCAGCTTGGTAGCGCGTTTGTTTTGGGTACAAAATGTCACGGGTTCAAATCCTGTCATCCCTATCCCTATCCCTAACTATTACTTATCATTGGACATACATACCGAATATCTATATGTATATATATATATATTGATATAATATATACATGTAAAATGGATTTGGATCATATAAAATAATTTAAGAAAACAAAGCGCTCTTAGTTCAGTTCGGTAGAACGCGGGTCTCCAAAACCCGATGTCGTAGGTTCAAATCCTACAGAGCGTGATGATTCAAATCCTACAGAACGTGATTCTTGTATTGTTCGAATGATAATTACACTGAAATAATTGAACATTAAAAAGTCTTAATTGAATCCTTGTAGATTAGGATTAAAACAAAATAAATGGGGAATCCGCAAAAAAAGAGACATTAATTAATCAAAGATCCAACTGATCACCTCGTCGGTATTGTAAATATGCAGTTACAAATAATCCAGCCAAAGTAATGGGAATTAAACCTAACACGATTCCAAATAGAAAAA